GATTTTCAATTTTGATTTTCAATGTTCTCCTATTTACTACGGCGACGAAGAATCAAACTATCACTATATCTATTCCTTTTTCTACTTCTTCTTCCAAGCGCAGGATAACCCCAAGGGGTTGTGGGTTTTTTTCTACCAATCGGGGCCCTCCCTTCCCCACCCCCGTGGGGATGGTCTACGGGGTTCATAACGACCCCTCTTACTACAGGACGCTTGCCTAGCCAACGCTTAGATCCGGCTCTACCTAATTTTTTCTGGTTCCCCCCAACATTACCCACTTGTCCGACTGTTGCTGAACAGTTTTTGGATATCAAACGGACCTCTCCAGATGGTAATTTTAGTGTGGCTGATTTACCCTCTTTTGCTATCAGTTTCGCTACAGCACCCGCAGCTCGCGCTAATTGTCCCCCCTTTCCAAGTGTGATTTCGATGTTATGTATGGCCGTGCCTAAGGGCATATCGGTTGAAGTAGATTCTTCCTATTGATCAATCAAAATCCCTTCCCAAACTGTACAAGCCTCTTCCAAAGCATACGGCTTTCTGGATGTATGTGATGATATCTAGGTAGATGGATCCTATCTTATATAAATCGTATGATGAAGTACCATAGGAGTTGAGATAAAGGAGTCCAAAAATCTGCCGAATCGAATCACTCATGTTATGATCTTCTACATCCTAGGTCTCTCTGTTCCTTCATCTGGCTTATGTTTTTCATGTAGCACTCAGACCGAATGACTCTATCAAATTACGTCAAAACTTTCACATATTTCAGGTAACGTAGGAGACATCTCTACTTTTCCCCCGGGGGTCGAATTCTCAATGCTTGGCTTTCAATTCGCCTCTGACCATCAAATGAAATGTGAATAACTCGTCCTCCTCTCTTTGAAACAAGGGGCGCTTCCGGTTCTGTCGGTGCTTCAAACAATTATGTTTTCTCCATATTACCATATCTCTAGAGTCAATAATTTTCTATAAGGAACTACTGAACTCAATCACTTGCTGTTGTTACTCTTCAGTTTTCTGTTGAGGTCTATCCCGTAGAGGTACTCAATTTGGGTGGGTGATCGATTTCTAGGTTTCGTCGTAAACCTAATTGGTTACTTCCAATTACGTAAATTAATAGTTCAAACCGCACTCAAAGGTAGGGCATTTCCCATTGAGATAGGAACTTCTGTACCAGAAAGAATGGTATCCCCAATTAGAGCCCCCCTGGGATGTAAAATATATCTCTTCTCACCATCCCCATAGTGTATGAGACAAATGTATGCATTTCGATTAGGGTCGTATTCCATGGTTACGATTCTACCAGATATGTCTTTTTTATTTCGTTGAAAATCTATTTTACGGTATAGACGTTTATGACCTCCCCCTCTATGCCTTGAGGTAATGATTCCTCTGGCATTACGACCTTTACCACAACGACGCTGTCCAGAGATCAAATTGTTTCGTGGATTGGATTTCACTTGAATTCCAACAGTTGCATTTCGCGTGTTCGGGGTAGAAGTTTTATATAAATGTATCGCCGTGTTATGAAGTATTTTGAGTGAAATTCATTTCTTTTCTTTCTAAGCTAATAGATGGAATAGAATAACCCGCTTGAAGCGTAATAATCATACGTTTGTAATGCATTTTATGCCCTCTAAGGGGTCTCCTTCTTCGACTCTTTCCCGGGATTCGATGACTATTCATAGCTATTACCTTGACACCAAAAAAGAGTTCGACCCAACGCTTTATTTCTGTCCTAGTTGACTTTGATTCGACATTAGAAGTATATTGATTCTTCCTCAATAACCGAACAGTTTTTTCTGTAAATACTGCATATTGAATTTTATCCATAAATCTATTTTCTTCCCTATGAGTTCCAGTTTCGATAAGAATTCTCCCTCTAACTGTTTCTATACTTATGATATGAATATACCATACATAACACATAACGAATTGGTATGGATGATGAGATTCCATTGATACAAAGCCAATTCCAATAGACGTATTGAACATTCCCGTTGTCGTGCATCCAGCAGGAATTGAACCCGCAAATTTGCCAATTATGAGTTGGGCGCTTTAACCATTCAGCCATGGATGCATAAGGGGGATTATCATAGAATAAAGAAAGAAATATTGTAAAAGAAATATCATAAAGAAATATCATAGAAGAAAGAACTATCGTATCGGAGATTACCTAAAGAAATGGAAACCTATTTTCTTTTACTTTATATTCAATATTTATAATGGGGAGGCACTCAAAATGAAGCATAAAATTTCACAACAAGATCCATTTCAACCCTGGATCTTCGAATTGAGAGAGATGTTAAGAGAGGTCAAGAACTCTCACGATTTGTTAGATTCGTGGACCCAAGTCGATTCAGTTAGAACTATCGTTTCTATTTTTTTCGAGCAAGAACGTTTTATGAAACTCTTCGACCCCCTAATTTGGAGGAGTTTACTCTCACGCGATTCACAGGGGTCAAGAAGCAATCGGTATTTCACGATCAAAGGGGCAGTACTGACGATCAAGGGTCTAGTCAAAGGTGCAGTATTGACGACCAAAGGTCTAGTACTGCTTGTAGTAGTGGTCCTTCTCTATCGCATGCATAATCGAGAAATGGTCGAAAGAAAAAATCTATATTTGATGGGGCTTCTGCCTAGGAATTCCTTTGGACCCAGAAATGCTCCATTGGAAAAATCTTTTGGGTCTATCAATAGGTTGATTGTTTCGCTCCTGTATCTTCCAAAAGGGAAAAAGATCTCTGAGAGTTGTTTCATGGATCCGAAAGAGAGTACTTGGGTTCTCCCAATAACTAAAACGAAAAAGTGTATCATGCCTGAATCTAACTGGGGTTCGCGGTGGTGGAGGAACCGGGTCGGAAAAAAGAGGGATTCTATTTGTAAGATATCTAATGAAACCCTGGCTGTAATTGAGATCTCATTCAAAGAGAAAGATATCAAATATCTGGAGTCTTCTTTTGTTTCCTATACGGATGATCGGATCCGCAAGGACCATGATTGGGAATTGTTTGATCGTCTTTCTCCGAGAAATAAGCGAAACATAATCAACTTGAATTCGGGACAGCTATTTGAAATCTTAGTGAAACACTGGATTTGTTATCTTATGTCTTCTTTTCGTGAAAAAAGACCAATTGAAGTGGAGGGTTTCTTCAAACAACAAGGAGCTGGGTCAACTATTCAATCAAATGATATTGAGCATCTTTCCCATCTCTTCTCGAGAAACAAGTGTGGTATTTCTTTGCTGCAAAATTGTATTCAATTTCATATGTGGCAATTCCGCCAAGATCTCTTCGTTAGTTGGAAGAAGAATCCGCACGAATCAGATTTCTTTAGGAAGGTGTCGAGAGAGAATTGGATTTGCTTAGACAATGTGTGGTTGATAAACAAGGATCGGTTTTTTCGCTTGTTTAGCAAGGTATGGAATGTATCGTCAAATATGCAATATGATTCCACAAGATCTAATTTCGTTCAAGTAAGGGATTCTAGCCAATTGAAAGGATCTTTTGATCAATCCATAGATCATTTCGATTCCATTCGTAATAAGGATTCGGAATATCACACATGGATCAATCAAAGAGAGATTCAAAAAGAAGGGTCGATTCTTTGGGATCCTTCCTTTCTTCAAACGGAAGGAGCAGAGATAGAATCAGACCGATTCCCGAAAAGCCTTTCTGGAGATTCCTCAATGTCCCGGCTATTCACGGAACGTGAGAAGCAGATGAATAATCATCCGCTTCCGGAAGAAATCGAAGAATTTCTTGGGAATCCTACAAGATCAATTCGTTCTTTTTTCTCTGACAGATGGTCAGAACTTCATCTGGGTTCGAATCCTACTAAGAGGTCCACCAGAGATCAGAAATTATTGAAGAAACAACAAGATCTTTCTTTTGTCCCATCCCGGCGATCGGAAAAAAAAGAAATCATTGATATATTCAAGATAATTGCGTATTTACAAAATACCGTCACAATTCATCCTATTGCATCAAATCCGGGATGTGATAGGGTTCCGAAGGATGAACCGGATATGGGCAGTTCCAACAAGATTTCATTCTTGAACCAAAATCCATTTTTTGATTTATTTCATCTATTCCATGACCGGAAGAGGGGAGGATACGTGGGGCGCCACGATTTTGAATCAGAAGAGAGATTTCAAGGAGTGGCAGATCTATTCACTCTATCAATAACCGAGCCGGATCTGGTGTATCATAAGGGTTTTGCCTTTTCTATTGATTCCTGCGGATTGGATCAAAAAAAATTCTTGAACGAGGTATTCAACTCCAGGGATGAATCGACAAAGAAATCTTTATTGGTTCTACCTCCTATGTTTTCTGAAGAAAATGAATCTTTTTATCGAAGGATCAGAAAAAAAGGGGTCCAGATCTCCTGCGGGAATGCTTTGGAAGATCCAAAACCAAAAAGAGTGGTATTTGCTATCAACACCATACTGAAGGCATTCAATCAACATAGATTGATCCAAAATCTGATTCCAATCCAATATAGCATCCATGGGTACATAAGAAATGTATCAAATCGATTCTTTTTAATGAATAGATCCGATTGCAACTTCGAATACGGAATTCAAAGGGATCAAATAGGAAATGATACTCTGAATCAGAGAACTCAAAGGAAATTTACGATCAACCAACATTTATCGAATTTGAAAAAGAGTCATAAGAAATGGTTCGATCCTCTTATTTCTCGAAGCGAGAGATCCATGAATCGGGATCCTGATGCATATAGATACAAATGGTCCAATGGGAGCAAGAGTTTCCAGGAGGATTTGGAACATTTCGTTTCTGAGCAGAAGAGCCGTTTTCAAGTAGTCTTCGATCGATTAGGTATTAATCAATATTTGATTGATTGGTCTGAGGTTATCGAAAAAATTGATTGGTCGGAGGTTATCAAAAAAAAAATTGATTGGTCTGAGGTTATCGAAAAAATTGATTGGTATTGGTCGGAATTTTTCGACAAAAAAGATCCTTCTAAGTCACTTCGTTTCCTTTTGTCGAAGTTACTTCCCCTTTTGTCCTATTTGTCCAATTTGTCCAAGTCGCTTCTTTTCTTTTTGTTTAGGTCACTTCCTTTTTTCTTTGTGAGTATCGGGAATAGCCCCATTCATAGGTCCGAGATCCACATCTATGAGTTGAAGGGTCCAACTGATCAACGCTTCAATCAGTTGTTAGAATCAATAGGTCTTCAAATCGTTCATTTGAATAAATTGAAACCCTTCTTATTGGATGATCATGATACTTCCCAAAAATCGAAATTCTTGATCAATGGAGGAAGAGTATCACCGTTTTTGTTCAATAAGATACCGAAGTGGATGATTGACTCATTCCATACTAGAAAAAATCGCAGGAAATCTTTTGAGAAGACCGATTCCTATTTCTCAATGATATCCCACGATCGAGACAATTGGCTGAATCCCGTGAAACCATTTCATAGAAGTTCATTGATATCCTCTTTTTATAAAGCAAATCGACTTCGATTCTTGAATAATCCACATCACTTCTGGTTCTATTGTAACAAAGGATTCCCTTTTTATGTGGAAAGGACCCCTATCAATAATTATGATCTTACGTATGGACAATTCCTCAATATCTTTTTCATTCGCAACAAAATATTTTCTTTGCACGTCGGTAAAAAAAAAGATGTTTTTTTGGAAAAAGATACTATTTCACCGATCGAGTCACAGGTATCTAAGATATGCATACCTAAGAATTTTCCGCCGAGTGGTGCCGAACCGGATAACTTGGACAAATCTTTTCATTTTCCAATTCGATCCGCTCCATTCGTTCGTAGAGCTCTTTACTCGATCGCAGACATTTTTGGAACACCTCTAAGAGAGGGACAATTAGTCAATTTTGAAAGAATTTATTGTCAAGCTCTTTCAGATATGAATCCATCTGATTCAGAAGGGAAGAACTTGCATCAGTTTCTCAATTTCAATTCAAAGATGGGTTTGATTGACTCTGAGAAATATTTATTACCATCCGAAAAGAGGAAAAAACGGAGTCTTTATCTAAATAAATGCGTTGAGGAAGGGCAGATGTATAGAACCTATAGTGCTTTTTCAACTCTCTCAAATATGTTTCAAACATATATGCCATGGTTCTTTACTTCGACAGGGTACAAATATCTCAATTTCATTCTTTTAGATACTTTCAAAAAAGTATATAATTCAGACCTATTGAGGATAGCGATACTAAGTAGCAGTCAAAAATTGTTATCCCTTTTTGAAGATATTATAGATAGATTAGATATAGATATATCATGGCCAATTCTTCAGAACAAATTGCGGGAGATTCTTCTTCCACAAAGGAATCTGATAAGCGAGATTTCGAGTAAGTGTTTACATAATCTTCTTCTGTCCGAAGAAATGCTTCGTCGAGATAATGAGTCACCCGTTTCATTGATATGGGAATTTCCGGGATCACCAAATGTTCGGGAGTTGCTCTATTCAATCCTTTTCCTTCTTCTTGTTGCTGGATATATCGTTCGTAGACATCTTCTCGTTGTTTCCCGAGCCTCTAGGGAGTTACAGACAGAGTTGGAAAAGATCAAATCTTTGATGATTCCATCATACATGATTGAGTTGCGAAAACTTCTGGATAGGTATCCTACATCTGAACTGAATTCTTTCTGGTTAAAGAATCTCTTTCTAGCTGCTTTAGGATATTTTCTAGAAGAAATACGGGCTTTTGGCGGCAAGATGCTATCGGGTGGTGGTCCCGCTTATGGGGTCAAATCAATACCTTCTAAGAAGAAATATTGGAATATCAATCTCATTGATATCATCGATTTCCTAAGTATCATACCCAATCCCATCAATCGAATCACTTTTTCGAGAAATACGAGACATCTAAGTCGTACAAGTAAAGAGATCTATTCATTACTAAGAAAAAGAAAAAATGTGAACAGTGGTTGGATTGATGATAAGATCGAATCCTGGGTCGCGAATACTGATTCGATTGATGATGCCGAAAGAGAATTCTTGGTTCAGTTCTCCATCTTAAGGAAAGAAAAAAGGATTGATAAAATTCTATGGAGTCTGACTGATAGTGATCATTTATCAAAGAATGGTTCTAGTTATCAAATGATTGAACAACCAGGATCGGTTTACTTACGATACTTAGTTGACATTCATAAAAAGTATCTAATGAATTATGAGTTTCATAGACCCTCTTTAGCAGAAAGACGAGTATTCCTTGCGCATTATCAGACAATCACTTATTCACAAACCTCGTTTGGGGCTAATAGTTTTCATTTCCCATCTCATGGAAAACCCTTTTCACTCCGCTTAGGCCTATCCCCCTCTAGGGGTATTTTAGTGATAGGTTCTATAGGAACTGGACGATCCTATTTGGTCAAATACCTAGCGACAAACTCCTATCTTCCTTTCATTACAGTAGTTCCGAACAAGTTCCTGGATGAAAGGCCTCAATTTTTTGAGGATATTTATGATGATAGTGATGGTGAGGATATTTTTGATAATAGTGGTGCTCATCATACTCATCATAGTGAGGATATTGAGGATATTGATGATAGTGAGGATAGTGAGGATATTGATGGGGAGCTGCTAACTATGACGAATGAGGAGGTGGATATGGTAGACCGCTTTTATATCACCTTTCAACTCGAATTAGCAAAAGCAATGTCTCCTTGCATACTATGGATTCCAAACATTCATGATCTGTCTCTGGATGCGTCGAATTACTTATCCCTCGGTCTATTAGTGAACCATCTCTCCAGGGATTGTGAAAGATCCTCCAATAGCAATATTCTTGTTATTGCGTCGACTCATATTCCCAAAAAAGTGGATCCCGGTCTAATAGCTGCGAATAAATTCAATACGTGCATTAAGATACGAAGGCTTCTTATTCCACAACAACGAAAGCACTTTTTCACTCTTTCATATACTCGGGGATTTCCTTTGGAAAAGAAAATCTTCCATACGAATGCTAGTGGATTCGGGTCCATAACCATGGGTTCCGATGTACGAGATCTTGTATCACTTACCAATGAGGCCCTATCAATTAGTATTACACAGAAGAAATCCATTATAGACACTAATACAATTCGATCCGCTCTTCATAGAAAAACTTGGGATTTGCGATCCCAGGTAAGCTCGGTTCAGGATCATGAGATCCTTTTCTATCAGATAGGAAGGGCTGTTGCACAAACAGTACTTCTAAGTAATTGCCCCATAGATCCTATATCTATCTATATGAAGAAATCATCTATGGAAGGGGATTCTTATGTGTACA